TTCCCCATAGAGATATTGAATAGAACGAGTTACTTTTAGTGCTACTGTGATTTTGAAAATAAACGCGCAAATACCCATCAAAGGTAAGTAAATATACCCGAAACATATAAAATGCGGTTAATCCTATTGTGAAACAAGGTATTATTGCAAAAATTGGTGAATATAACCAACTATCATTAAGAATTTCATCTTTGGACCAAAAACAAGCAAGAGGTGGAATACCACAAAGAGAAAGTGTACCTAATAAAAAAGTAGTTCTTGTAATTGGAACATATCTTGTTAAACCACCCATAAGAACCATATTCTGACTTTTTTCTGGTGAATATCCAACAATAGGTTCCATTGAATGAATAATGGATCCAGATCCCAAAAACAATAAAGCTTTAGAATAGGCATGAGTGATCAAATGGAATAAAGCCGCTCGATAAGAACCTATACCTAGAGCTAACATAATATAACCCAATTGAGACATTGTAGAATAAGCTAAACTTCTTTTAATGTCTCTTTGAGCAAGAGAAAAAGTAGCTCCTAATAGTACTGTTATTACACCCATTAAAGAAATGAAATTCATTATATAAGGTATGTCTATGAAAAGAGGAATAAGCCGAGCTACAAGAAAAATTCCTGCTGCTACCATAGTAGCGGCGTGTATAAGGGCCGAGATAGGAGTAGGTCCTTCCATGGCATCAGGTAACCATACGTGGAGGGGGAATTGTGCAGATTTAGCAACTGCACCGACAAATAATAAAGAGGCACACAAAGTAGCAAATAAGGAGCTGACCCCATTATTATGGATCAAGTTATTAGCTATTTCGAACAAATCCCGAAATTCCAAACTACCTGTTATCCAATAAAGACCTAAGATTCCTAATAATAAACCAAAATCTCCTACACGATTAGTTACAAAAGCTTTTTGACAAGCACTTGCGGCAATCGGCCGTGTGAACCAAAACCCTATTAATAAATATGAACACATTCCCACTAGTTCCCAAAAAATATGAATTTGTATCAAATTAGAACTAGTAACTAATCCCAACATGGAAGTATTGGAAAAACTCATATAAGCAAAAAATCTCAAATATCCTTGGTCGTGAGACATATAATTGTCACTATAAATAAGAATCATGACTCCAACAGTAGTAATTAGTATTGACATAATAGAAGTAAGTGGATCGATCAGATATCCAAACTCTAAGGAAAAATCAATATCTATGGTCCAAGACCATAGATATTGATAAATAAAACTTCCATTTATTTGTTGAATAGACAGATTGGCCGAAAATCCCATAGCTATACTTAACAGAAAAATACTAGGAAAAGCCCATATACGACGAATATTTTTTGTTGCTGTCGGAATAAGTATAAGTCCAAATCCTATTGACATAGTAACTGTAAGTGGAAGAAAAGGTATTATCCATGCATATTGATATGTATGTTCCATAAGAAAACAAACAAATTGAGATTTTTTTTTATAATTAATAATTGTTTCCGATTCACCAATTCTTATCTCTTTCGAAAAGAACAATAAACAATAATAATGAAAAATATATAATAATATATATATATATTAATAAATATTAATAATAAAATATAATATTTAAAATATAACAAATAATATATATATATATTATTTGTTATTTTATGTTAAATGTTAAATTATGTTAAATGTTGAAAGTAAAAAAAAAAACTATTATTCACAGAATAAAGTATAGATAATGATTAAAAAAAACGATCTATTCCGAACAATACATGTCTTTCACATACAACGATAAATAAAAATGAGTAACCCTTTTTTGAATGGCAGTTCCAAAAAAATGTATTTCTATGTCAAAAAAACATATTCGTAGGAATATTTGGAAGAAAAAAGGATATTTAACTGCAGTAAAAGCTTTTTCTTTAGCGAAATCGGTTTCCACCGGACATTCAAAAAGTTTTTTTGTGCGACAAACAAATAAAAAAGTCTTGGGATAATCGGAATTGACATAGCCCGAAGAACTGAAAATTTTTTAAGATGAACGATTCACATTAATTAATGTATTGAACTACTCAATATTAGTTATAACTAGCTGTGGTATGTAGAATAAGAGTTTTCTGTATATTGGGTTCTTATTAAGAATAGTGTTTTTCCCTATCCATTAACCTTTCACAATAGAAAAATAGGATTAAGATTTTCTATTGTGAATAGTACAATTGCTATAGAAATTTAAACTCTTTTTTTTTATATGCCTAGCCTAAAACTTAATTGGTTTGGTAAATGTTACCTTATTTATATTATATACATATACACAATGAAGAGTATTAATACTTAATGATACTAAAGTATCGGAATCGTTAGAAAAATTCCAAATGGATTTAGTGATGAAATTGTAATACATATGAGATCTTAGTTATTTGATTTTTTTTTTTTCAATAAAAAAAATCAATCTTTTTCATTTTGAATCCGATGAAATCGGATTCAAAATGAAAAACAAATCATCAAAAAAAAAATAGAAAGAAAAAGGACAATTCTTAATTCTATACCTCGACTGAGAGCAAAACTATCGAAATTTCAACTGTATCGGGGGAACTTAGTTTATAGTACGTGAAAGTTTATTGTTAAAACCGAACCTAGGACGATACTAACTAAGGATTATTTTATTGAATGAAGATTCAAATATGAATTTAAATGAGTCTTTTTTCATCGATTCTAATGTTTCCTAGACTATATTGAATCCTTGATTCTTGACGATTCAACATGAATTGAATATTATTATTTCAAGTAAGCCGCCATGGTGAAATCGGTAGACACGCTGCTCTTAGGAAGCAGTGCTAGAGCATCTCGGTTCGAGTCCGAGTGGCGGCATCCTCTAAAAGAGACACAATGTATCGTATAATTTATTCAATTTCCGATTTCAATTCTGTAATGGGACACTTTTTTTATGATATTTGTGACTTTAGAACATATATTAACTCATATCTCTTTTTCGATCATTTCAATTGTGATTACGATTCATTTCATGAACTTATTAGTCTACGAAATCGTAGGATTACGTGATTCATCGGAAAAAGGGATGATAGCCACCTTTTTCTCTATAACAGGATTATTAATTTCTCGTTGGATTTCTTCGGGACATTTTCCGTTAAGTAATTTATACGAGTCATTAATCTTCCTTTCATGTAGTTTATTTATTATTCATATAATTTCCAAGAAATTGAACCATAAAAATGATTTAAGCATAATAACTACCCCAAGTACTATTTTTACTCAAGGCTTCGCTACGTCGGGTCTTTCAACTGAAATGCATCAATCCGCAATATTAGTACCCGCTCTACAATCTCAGTGGTTAATGATGCACGTAAGTATGATGTTATTGAGCTATGCAGCTCTTTTATGCGGATCGTTATTATCAATTGCTCTTCTAATCATTACATTTCGAAACAACATCAATTTTTTTTGTAAAAGCAATAATTTCTTAATTAGATCATTTTTCTTTGGTGAGATTAAATACTTGAATGAAAAAAGAAGAAGGGTTTTTAAAAACCCTTCTTTTCTTTCATTTCAAAATTATTACAAATATCAATTGACTCAACGTTTGGATTATTGGAGTTATCGTATGATTAGTTTAGGATTTACCTTTTTAACCATAGGCATTCTTTGTGGAGCAGTATGGGCCAATGAAGCATGGGGATCTTATTGGAGTTGGGACCCGAAGGAAACTTGGGCATTTATTACTTGGACCATATTCGCGATTTATTCACATACTAGAACAAATCAAAGTTTACAAGGTACGAATTCGGCACTTATAGCTTCTATAGGATTTTTTATAATTTGGATATGCTATTTTGGGGTCAATCTATTAGGAATAGGTTTACATAGTTATGGTTCATTCACATTAGCATCTAATTGAATAAGCTACATGAAAAATACATAAGAATATCGTCCCATATATAACGAAAGTTTGCTTGTTCGAGTTTTTGTTTTGACAACCTGTCAAAACAAAAACTCGAAATGCATCTCATTACAATTCTAATTCACTTTCTTTTTTTGCATTGTACAGCGAACGATTAAAAAAAAAATCTTAAAATTAAAGAATTATAAGACTTTTTGTCTCATTAATGAAACACTATCTATAAAAATAATTAGATAGGATAGCTTGTACCCTGTCAACTGATAACGAGAGAACGAAATCAGGATAAATACCAATCCCTATTATGGGTAGAAAGATACAAATTGAAACAAATAGTTCTCGTGGTCCAGAATCCAAAAAATTAGAGTGTGGAATATTGAATAGCTTGTATCCATAGAACATCTGACGTGACATAGATAATAAATAAATAGGAGTTAATATCACTCCAATTGCCATTACAAAAGTAATTAGTATTTTTGGCATTAAAAGATATTTTTGACTAGTAATTATTCCAAAAAATACTACCGATTCCGCAACAAAACCACTCATTCCTGGCAATGCAAGAGAAGCCATCGAGAAACTACTGAACATGGTAAATATTTTTGGCATTGGGATGGATATCCCTCCCATTTCGTCGAGATAAACAAGACGTGTTCTATCACAACTCGTTCCTGCCAAGAAAAAAAGTGCAGCACCAATAAATCCATGAGAGAGTATTTGTAAAATGGCTCCATTGAGTCCCATGTCGGTTATAGAACCAATTCCTATAATTGTAAAACCCATGTGAGATACAGAGGAATAGGCTATTCTCTTTTTAAAATTGCGTTGACCGAGAGAAATTAAAGCTGCATAGATTATTTGCATCGCTCCAACTATTACCAACCAGGGAGAAAATATAGAATGAGCGTGGGGTAATAATTCCATATTGATCCGAATCAATCCATATGCTCCCATTTTTAATAAGATTCCAGCTAGAAGCATACATGTACTGTAATGTGCTTCTCCATGGGTATTTGGTAACCATGTATGCAGGGGTATAATCGGCGATTTGACAGCATAAGCAATAAAGAAACCAAAATATAATATTATTTCCAATGCCACAGGATATGATTGATTAGCTAATCTTTCAAAATCTAATGTTGGTTCATTGGAACCATATAAACCCATACCTAGAACTCCTATTAAGAGAAAAATAGAACCCCCTGCTGTGTACAAAATAAACTTTGTAGCCGAGTAGAGACGTTTTTTTCCTCCCCACATGGATAAAAGTAAGTAAACAGGAATTAATTCTAACTCCCACATGATGAAAAAAAGTAAAAGGTCTCGAGAAGAAAATGATCCTATTTGACCGCTGTACATTGCTAACATCAGGAAATAGAACAATCGCGAATTTCGCGTAACTGGCCAAGCTGCTAAAGTAGCTAAAGTAGTGATAAATCCTGTCAGTAAAATGGGTCCTATGGAAAGTCCATCGATTCCCAGTCTCCAGTGAAAATCAAAAATATCTATCCATTTATAATCTTCTTCCAATTGGATTAATGGATCGTCCAATTGGAAATGATAACAGAATGCATAGGTTGTTAGAAGGAGTTCTAATAAGCATATACAAATAGTATACCATCTAAACATCTTATTTCCTCTATGAGGAAAAAAGAAAATTGAGGAACCCGCGAATATCGGCAAAACTACAAGTATTGTTAACCAAGGAAAATAACTCGTGATAAAGACAAGATATGTTTTGACCAGAAAAACCCGTGCTCGAAATAATAAATTTTATCGAGTACGGGCTTTTGTCGGTAAAGAGGAATCAAATGATTCAAGTGGAGTTTTTTGTAATGTATCAATAAGATAGACCCATGCTGCGAGTTGTTTCATGCCATAAATAAACACGGACACTCAAAAAATCTGTTGGGCAGGCGGATTCACATCTCTTACAACCTACACAGTCCTCGGTTCTTGGTGCGGAAGCAATTTGCTTAGCTTTACATCCGTCCCAAGGTATCATTTCCAATACATCTGTGGGGCAGGCTCGTACACATTGAGTACACCCTATACATGTATCATAAATTTTTACTGAATGTGACATTGGATCTATAAATTCCAGCTTTGAGCATAAAAAATTTTCGATCTGGTAAAATAAAATTAGTAGTAAATGAATCATACATTTATATTGTAGACACCAGACGAAGCAGTGGTTTATCAAAATTTTAAGAATCAATATATTTCTAAACCTGTTCATGAGAAAAGTCCAAGAGACTTTGATTTCTCTTTCAACAACCATGATCATGCGAGTTGCACATGTGAATTCAAATTGACCAACAAATGAAATTGGTCAATATTTCAATATTAATTCAAAGTATTTATTCAATATGAAAATATTTATTATTCAATAGTAAATTAATTCAATACTAAATATATATATATAATATATATTTTATTTTATATATTTTATATATTTATAATAATAATAAATATTTATAATAATAATATAATAATAATAATAAAAATTATAATCAAAAAAAAATGAAAAAAAAAAAAATGAAAATAATAAAATAATAATCAAATTATAATATATAATATCTAATAGATTAATATTCTATGTGATATTATGTATCTTATGATCATAACTAATTATTCAACAAATTCGATTGATTGATACGAGTTGATTTTCTGTTACGATGGATTGATGAAACAATAGCTAGCCCAATAGCTGCTTCAGCAGCCGCAACAGCTATAACAAAGATTGAGAAAATGTCGCCTTTTAATTGGCGACTATCAAATATATCTGAAAATGTTACGAGATTGATATTAACCGAATTGAGTATAAGCTCAAGACACATAAGTGCTCTAACCATCTTTCGACTTGTGATCAATCCATAGATACCGATAGAGAATAAATAGACACTCAAAAAAAGTACATGCTCGAACATCATTGACTAACTCCTTATCAATCTCGATTCATTTCAATATGAACAACAATTCAACCGATTCGATTGATTAGAATCGAACGATTACAGAATAAAAGAAGGTATTGGCAATAGATAGGTTTAATTAAAAACCTTAAACCTTTCCATTTATTTTATTTATTTAGTTATTTATTTAGAATTTCATTCTAAGTATTTATTATTGACGAGCCATAGTAATTGCACCTATCAAGGAAACTAAAAGAATTATGGAAATGAGTTCAAACGGAAGATAAAAATCTGTTGATAAATGAATACCAATTTGTTGAATGTTACTTATTAGGTCCTGTTCCATAATCTGGCTTGATCTTGTAGTCCAAAAAATTCCGTACCATGACGTATCTGGGATAATAGTAATTAGTGAAAAAAGAATACTTGTACAAACCAGTGAAGTGACCCCATCTCCAATGGTCCAAAAATAGGAATCATTGGAATATTCTGAACCATTCATGAACATTACAGCAAATATGATTAAGACATTTATAGCTCCAACATAAATAAGGAGCTGTGCGGCAGCTACAAAATAGGAATTCGATAGAATATAGAATAAGGATATACAAACAAGAACCAATCCCAACGAAAAGGCAGAAAAAATGGGATTGGTAAGTAATACTACTCCCAGACCTCCTAATACAAGAACTGATCCAAAAAATACTACAAGAATATCATGTATTGGTCCAGGTAAATCCATTATTAAAATAATAAATTAATAAATAAGTCGAAATATTTCATGACCTTACTGAATGGTCCAGGAAAGGAAAAGGGGTTGCCCCATTTTTTTCTTGTATATGATACATTCCTAATTGAATTCAAACTTTTTTTTTATATGGATTAATGTAGATATAGATAAAATTATCGAGAAAAGAGTAATGGGGATTGTATATTTCGAAATCATCACGAAAAATATATTCTCAGTTTAAATCAAAGAATAATTCTCAACAATCAATAATTATTAGTTATTATTTGTAGTTACTGACCAAACAAAATAAAAAAAGCTTGGGTCTTTTATATCAAAACAAAATCTTAGTAATTGGTAATCGTTCTTGAATCAAAGGGTTTATCTTTGTCTATTTTGATTTGAGTCGAATTCATAACTGTTTGAATTGTGTAATCTCCAATTATTGACATTGGTAACCGACCCAAAGCAATTTGATTATAATTCAATTCGTGACGATCAGAAGTAGAAAGTTCATATTCTTCAGTCATTGATAAACAGTTTGTTGGACAATACTCGACACAATTACCACAAAATATACAGACCCCAAAATCAATACTATAATTAAGCAATTGTTTTTTTTTAATATCTCTTTCAAATCTCCAATCAACAACGGGTAGATCTATCGGGCATACACGAACACATACTTCACAAGCAATACATTTATCAAATTCAAAGTGGATTCGACCACGGAAACGCTCTGATGTGATCGATTTTTCATAAGGATATTGAATAGTTATAGGTAAACGATTTGTGTGGGATAAGGTAATTACGAAACTTTGACCAATATACCTTGCAGCTCGTATTGTTTGTTGACTATAATTCATGAACCCAGTCACCATAGAGAACATATTGTAAATATCCAGGAATAAATTGATGTTTCTTTCTCTTGTTTGAAAGAGGTTATGAATCTGGAATATCGTTATCGTATTTTCTTATTTATAGTGAAACAAGTTGGGAAGAAGTTGTCAATAATAGATTACCTAAAGAAATAGGTAAAAGAAATTTCCATCCAAGATTTAATAGCTGGTCCATTCTTATCCTAGGCAAAGTCCACCTTGTTGTGATAGGAATGAACAGAAACAAATAAGCTTTAGCTAATGTAATAAAGATACCAATTGTAATTCCAAAAACTCCGGCCATTTTATTTATTCCGAAAAGTTCAGGAATAGATATGTACGGAATAGAAAAATTCCACCCACCTAAGTAAAGAACTGTTACAAATAATGAAGAAAGTAATAGATTTAGGTAAGAAGCAATATAAAATAAACCGAATTTGATACCTGAATATTCGGTTTGATAACCTGCCACTAATTCCTCCTCTGCTTCCGGTAAATCAAATGGCAATCTCTCACATTCGGCTAGAGAAGAAATTAGAAAAACAATAAACCCTATAGGTTGACGCCACAGATTCCACCCCCAAAAACCATATTTTGACTGTGCTTCAACTATATCAACTGTACTTGAACTATTAGATAATCATAGTCGATAATAACATCACTGTTCCCATCGCTATTACAAAACCGTACATGAAACTTCAGCTTCATACGGCTCCTCTATGGCCACAAATAAATGTAAGGACTGGTTCGGTATTTTCACCCGGATAGATCGAATAAAGATACATCGGAGAGTCCCAAATTAGACCAATGTAATTCTGTCCGCTAGAATAAGAAAAAAAGTGCTTCCGAATTGGTCTCATCCTTATAATGATAATTTTTCTTTGTTCGGTAATAACTTAATCTTTCAATAAAATATTCGTTATCAATATATATATATATATAGGCATTAGTTCATGAATAATGATAAGAATTCCGTATGTATGAATACGGATATAGGAAAGAAAGAATAAATAAAGATCTTTTTTTTTTTTATTTTATAAAAATTTTTATTCATTCATTCGATTATTGCATTCCATTTCTTTTGTTCCTGTTCTTCTGTCTCAGAAGAAGGTATTTAGAAAAAAAAAATAAAGGATTAATTCGTTCTTGATAGTCATTTCTTTAATCAGTGAATAGGAGCATACTCGAGATCGGAATCGTAGGGAGATACTTCTTGATCATTTCTACCAACTTAAAGCCCTTATTATGATTCGTTTTATGCAGAAATATCTCTTTTTTTGATACCTTACATTATCCCCATTACTAATCCTTTGTGTACCTTGGTGTTCCTAACTGTCCACCGATTTTTGATTGATCCCCGGTATGTTAATACATACAAGGCAGTAGTGGAAACTCCATACAGTTGATCTTTTGCACCCGCTTCAAGATATGATGACTAATCAAAGAATCTCAATCTTGGGGTAAACAGTTTACGCTGCTTATGTTTACTTGAATTTCATTCTTGTACATAGGGAATGAGATTTTCTCTTCTTACTGCAAATTTATAAGCTGTTTTGTTTCACTCATATAACTATCTGGTTTAACTCATCGATGAATAAAAAAAAAATATCTATTCAATACATTCAACCTCTTTTCTTTATTTATTTCTAGGAAAGAGGTAAAAGTTCATATTCCAACGAATCACACGTAGAGATATTGATAACACACATAGAGTTAATGGTATTTCATAACTAATAGATTGAGCAGCAGCTCGTAGACCACCTGAAAAAGAATATTTATTATTCGATCCATATCCTGACATAAGAAGCCCAATAGGGGCAATACTTGAAATGGTGATCCATAAAAAAACACCTATACTGAGATCACCTAAAACAAGGCGGTATCCAAAAGGAATTACTAAATAACTTAGTAGAATTGATATGACCGCTATAGACGGTCCGACACTAAACAAACGAATATCTCCTCTAGATGGGAGTAGGTCCTCCTTAAAAAGTAATTTAGTCCCATCCGCTAGAGCTTGAAGAATTCCCAACGGACCAGCATATTCAGGCCCAATACGTTGTTGTATCGTTGCAGATATTTCTCTTTCTAACCACACAATTACTAGTACCCCCATTATGATTCCAAATATAAGGGTAAAAATGGATACAAACATCCATATGAGTCCATAGATTTCTTTTATGGATTCCGATGTAGAAAAAGAATTGATAGCTTGTACTTCTGTCGTATCAATTATCATTTCAACGATCAACTTCTCCCATAATGATATCTATACTACCTAGTATCGTCATGATATCAGCCAATTTCATTCTTTTAACTAGCTGAGGAAGAATTTGCAAATTGATGAAACCGGGTGGACGAATTTTCCATCTCCAGGGGAAAATGCTATTATCCCCTATCAAATAAATTCCTAATTCTCCTTTTGGGGCTTCTACTCTGACATAAAGTTCTTGTTTCGACAATTCAAAATTGGGTGAAGGTTTTTTACTAATAAATCTATATTCAAAATCATTCCATTCGGAATTTTTTGCTCTATCAAAGCGTCGGACTTCTAAATTCTCATAGGGACCTCCAGGAATTCCTTCTAGAGCCTGTTGAATAATTTTTATGGATTCCCCCATTTCACCTATTCGTACTAAATAACGAGCTAATGAATCTCCTTCTTTTTGCCATTGGACTTCCCAATCGAATTCATTGTAACATTCATAATGATCAACCTTACGAAGATCCCATTGGATTCCAGAAGCTCGTAACATCGGTCCTGATAAACCCCAATTTATTGCTTCCTCTCCACCAATAATGCCCACTCTTTCAACTCGTTCCAAAAAAATGGGATTCCGTGTAATAAGTTTTTGATATTCAACAACTCCTGTTAAAGAATAATCGCAGAAATCAAAACATTTATCTATCCAGCCATGAGGTAGATCAGCAGCTACTCCTCCGATGCGGAAATAATTATGCATCATTCGCATACCTGTGGCGGCTTCGAATAGGTCATATAACAATTCTCTCTCTCTGAAAATATAGAAAAAAGGAGTCTGTGCACCTATATCCGCCATAAAAGGTCCAAGCCATAACAAATGAGAAGCTATACGGCTCAGCTCCAGCATAATTACTCTGATATAACTGGCTCTCTGAGGTACTTGAACATTTTCCAATTGTTCTGGTGCATTTACCGTTATTGCCTCTGTGAACATAGTAGCTAAATAATCCCAACGTGTTACATAAGGAAGATATTGTATAATTGTTCGGTTTTCTGCTATTTTTTCCATTCCTCTGTGTAAATATCCCAATATGGGTTCACAATCAATAACATCTTCACCATCGAGAGTAACGATCAGTCGAAGAACACCATGCATTGATGGGTGGTGAGGGCCCATATTGACTATCATGAGATCTTTTCTTGTAGCCGGTATAGTCATATTTTTTCTTCCTTAATTCATTATTCCACGAATTCCTCAAAACGAGGTTCATCAAAATGAAAAATCTAATAAAATAACTATAAAAAAAAAATTCAAACGATTAAATTAACGAGTTTTTGGTTCCCGAATATCCAATTGATCCATTAATTTCTTATAACGGACTCTATTTTTCTTTGACAAATAAGCCAGGAGCCGTTGACGTTTTCCCAGAATTATTCGTAGACCTCTTTGGGATAAAAAATCTCTTTTGTGCAATTCCAAATGTGAAGTAAGTCTACGTATCTTACTGGTGAAACTTAATACTTGAAATTCAACAGAACCTTTGTTTTCTTCTTTTTCTTCTTGTGAAATAACTGAGATGAATGAATTTTTGATCATAAAAAAAATTTTCTATCTTTTTTTCTTTCCCATGGATTTATTTTACTTTACCGAATCGATCAGGAAAAATAAAAATAATAATCTTTATGCCAGTTATTTTAATCTAGTACACACAAAAATTTGGATTTTTTCCTATTTTTTTCTATTCTATCCAAATCAAATTGAAAATTTGATTTGGATAGAATAGAAAAGAAAGAGAAAATACATTTCTACATTCAAGGATTCTGCCGATTTCGTCCTAGATTCAATTGAGTTGATACGCTATTAAATCCGTGTCATGTACCAGAATGTAATACAGCGTATATGTATATCTTTCGGCTTTCATCTACCGAAAAATATCACAGATATATAGGAAATATACTATTAACAAATTCTGAATCGTGGATACATATATATCCTTAACATACTGAAACGGCTGCCATTATTGGTATTAAACCAATAGCGATTCATACAAGCTAAATCTTCTAATCGGTAATTGGGCCAAAGAAACAATTTGCATTTAATGAATTTATTTGTATCTGTATTAGTATTAAAATGCTTGTCCTCATTCAAAAATTTTCCAGAGTTTCTTATGTTGCTTTCATTGCAAAATACTAGATTTCTATCCACAAAATTCCAATTACGAGAATTAAAACAAATTAGAATTCTCAATTCTCTACGACGTCTAGGAGATAGAATATTTTCGGGAACAAAGAAATCATAATTACTTTTGTCTCCATTCACAAGTATATTGCCGTGCCTTGCAACGGATTTATCAAAATTCTTCTTATCAACATATCTTTTTTTTATACATTTTCTGTTAGTTTGGTGCTTCATTTTATCGATCAATGAAATACCTAGGGTTTGATATATAATAAATTTTCCATCCCTTTTTATAGATAAACGAATCGGTTCGATAATCAATACTCCCCTTTTTATCAATTCTGTAATAGCTAGATCTTTGTGAGTTAGCAGTTTATCCAGACGTATCTCTCCTCTTTTAATCGTGGCTATAGTCATTTTCCATGGATTTATCAGTCTAAGTAGGTGACAATATACCTTGATATTATTGATCATATTTCGATTCAAGAAGTCATCCCATTTTAATTGAAAAAAGAAATATTTTTTCAGGAAGAATTCTAGTTCTGCTTCCTTCTTTTTCTTGGATTGTTTTTTCTTTTTACCTTTTTTAATGTCTAATCTCGCGTAATTGTCTTCAACTCCAAGATTTTCTTGTTCCTGTTGTTCGTTTTTTTCTTGGTTGAAATTTTCTAATTTAAGATATTCTTTTTGATTAGGTAATATCTGAAGATTTTTTTTTTTATTTTTACTAATATTTTCATAGAAATAAAAATTAAAAAGAAGAAATTTGATTGGTATGATCCATGGTTTAATCCTATATGCATCAAAGAGTGGCACAAATTCTGGGAACAACTGGGGTTCTAGATCTAGATTTGATATGGTACGATAACCCTTTTCTTGATTCATTCCCATCCAATCAAAAAAAACACTTTTTTGATTGGATGGTTTAATTCCTTGATGAATTGTAAGAGAAAAAATATCTTTTTTTTTCCATTTTTTGAGAATTTTGTTTTCAGTCTTAGTATTTTTCTCAATTTTGGTGCTGATATGCGTATTGGTCCAGGTCTCAATGTCGATATTTTTTCTAAGACAAATAGGGAGAATTCTACAATCAAAATATTTTCTATCCAGATTTTTATATGTAGCAATAATATATTCCTTTTCTAGATAATCACTAATGGGTATACTTACCAATACATAAAATGATTCGGGTTTCAGTGTATTGAAATTGTATGGAATTTCTTGGTCTCCTTTTACTTGTAATGTTGATTCATAAATATATGAGTCCTTCCTATTCCCATAATTCATATATTTATGTGATAAAAGAGAATATCTGTAGTGTTTTTTTAATTTTGCTTTTTGACTCGTCAATGAATCCACTGCCATCGCATAGTAATTTTGCTTCATGTAATGAATTAATTGGTCTTTTTCTTTTTTATGTGAATCAAATTTAATTGAGTTTTTATTTTGAATCATAGAGCGTTGGTTGATTCTATTTCGCCATTTTTGAGGTACTAATCGAGACCATTTTGTCTGAGATAAATTGTATTGATAATGGCCCTTTAACCAGTTTTTCCATTCATTTTTTCCAGACTTATAAATTTTCTTTTGCTTTGATTTGGAATCAAATATTCCTCGTGTCATACAATAATCCTTGATTTTATCCTTAATAAAAGAATGGGTCCTGGTATATTGAAGTACAGATCTCAAGTGATACTTGTTAAGTAATTGGGTTTGTGATAATTTGTAAAATACATATGCTTGGGACAAGTAGGATAAATTATAATTATAATAATAATAAATATTTGAATTATTATTACGGATATTAGTATTAGAAAACGATTTTTTTATAGTCGAAATAGAGTTCATTTTATTTTGATCTGTTTCATCAATTCCTTTTCGATTTGTTTCATCGTTGTAAATCGATTTTGTGATAATTTTTTTTATTGATTCAAGGAAAAGTTGTGCATTGATCCTAAAAATAGTAATCATACGTAGAAAGATATCTATGTATATTTTTTCAATGAATGATTTCATAAAAAAATTAAATTTACGTATAAATCGGATCTTTTTTCTTTTAAATATCTGCAAAATATGTTTCTGTGATTCCGATTTTTTATCATCACAAGTTAGAACTATTTTTTTCTTGTCTTTTGTGATTCGTTCTAGTTCTATTTGAGTCCTGATTGTGACTGTCCTATCAGCAAGATCCTTTATTTTTTTTTCTGAGTAATTTGCCCAATTCATGGATCGAATTCGAATGGTTGATTTGCGAATAATCTTATTATTTATTTTAGAATCTCTTCCATTTTCATTCGGTTTATATACTTTTACCTTCCTCGATTCAAATAAGAAAATGGAATTTACTTTTTCCTTCATTTTTTGTTTTATAACTAGAACTATTTCGATAACCCATTTTTTTTTTCCTTCCAAAAGTTTTTTTAGGAGTTCTTTATAAATGGGTTCGAAAAAAGAAGTTCGTTTTCGGGGAGAACCAAAAGGAATTTTTGTTTCCATTCCAAAAATTGTTAAATAAGAAAAATCTTTTTTTTTTCTTTTTTTTTTCATTGGATCTCTATGATGAGATTGTATTTTAGATGTTCGCCAAGGTTTAAGATGGAAAGGAGATAGAATCCTTATCTGAATACCCTCTGTTAACCAATTTGGGGGAAATTCTGTTTCCGATAATGGAATACCATTATAGGTGCATTTAACATGTCTTTCTCTCTCCCATTCCTTCAAATCCTCATCCCACTCGGGCAATTGGTATAATAACATACGGCCAATATTTTTCGCTATTATCAATGAAGGCAATACAATGTATTTTCTAAGAAAAGACTGGATTATTAACATTGAACCTCTTATTGCTTGAGCAAATATAATGTTATTCCAAATTTCTGATGTTGTTATCCGTTTATTTTCCTTTTTTTTCCCCCCGTTAACATATTTTTTATTTTCTTTTGTCCCTTCCTCCTGAAAATTTCCAATTTTCAATATTTTAGAGATATCAAAAGAAGAAAAAAAAAATGTTTTGTCTATTCGATCCAAAAAAAGCGGGGAATGCGCATTTGCTTGAAACATTTGCCAAATAACTGTTTTACGTCTTTGAGTACGCATGGATCCTTTTATTATATCCCTACGAAAATCCGATTGTTGCGAGTAGCGTATCAAAGTCACATCTTCTGTTTGATCACTATTACTAGTATTATTAGTAAAAGTAAAAAAATTATTCTCATTATCAGTATAAATTATCACACGTTTGGCTTTTCTTGAACGAATTTCAATATCTTCCATCGATTTTTCCTCATTTTCTTCCTCCAGTTCTTCCAGAACATTGGTCAATTTATATGACCATTGAGAAACCTTTTTACTGATTTCTTCTATTCCACTAGATTCATTTCTAGTTGTTTGATCATTTTGATCAATTGTCATTATATCGAATACAAATTTCAAAGATTTTGCTTGACTTTCTGAATCAATTTTTCTTTGTTCTGCCAATAAAGAACAGTTTTTCAAAGAAAAATTGGGTGTGAATTCAAAAGAAAATGAAGTTAAGGAATTACCGATATAATTAAAAAATGATTTACCACCACCAAGTGAATTCTTTTGATGTTCAAATTCTCGGAAATTATTAGGAAGTAGCTCATGGATCTTATTTATCCAAAGACTTTTTATGGAATCCTCCATATAAGGGATAAAATCATTTATGATTGTACGTAAATCAAAATCTTTTATTGCTCCACGGCATGGTCCGCTCAATAAAGGATCATATGTTTTGGTCAAGCATTCTTTTTCATTCTCATGATTGCAAAATCTAGTCCTTTTTTCGAGCATATCTAGAGCAAGAAATCCCTTTTCTTTTTTTTCTTTTTCTAGAGCTTTTATTCGATTTATTAATTCATTGCTCAAGTTGTATTTTTTTTGTTCATTGGTATAAACCCAATAATTATACAGGTCTCCATGGGATAATTTTTTTGTCGTGTACAAAGACATTTTTCGTTCTATCATTTCCGAAAAAGTCGATAAACTGGGTGGATATGTAAAAGATATTTTTTGTTTCCCATTACTTGGACATGTATAAAAAAAATATTGTGACATTTCATTTCGTACAGCATTTTCAAACCGATCATTTTTTATATATCGCAATGGACAATTCCATCGTTTATAATCGAAAAGAAAAGTCACAAGAGGTTTTTCAAAGCAGAAATAAGTCTTTTCATTTTTCTCTTCTTTAAGTCTTCCCAATTCCCAATTATCTTGATAGGTATCAAGATAAGAATCTTCGTAAACCGGATCTTCCTGTTCTTCCGAACAAAGGGAAGGGTCTTCTTCGGAAGTTGTTTCTACATCGCTTTCTTCCTCACTTTCTCCCCTTTCTTCCATTTCTGAGGTTTCTTTCAGTTTCTTAGTGACAATAGGCGACGGCATTCTGCCTAAATAGTAGACACAGGTGATAAATAAGAGAATACTAAAGATTCGAGCCATAGAATTTCTCAATTCTGACACAAGGTACTTATTAGATCGAATAGAATGATTTTGCCGTATCCAGAATAATACCAATCCAACCCATTTCATGAATAAAATGTGACCAATTAACCAACCAACAAAACTACTTGTTACAAATAACATCTTGTTGTTGCATCGAAACATATAAATGTTGACTAATCTGGCTAACGTTGAACTTGGTAAAATGAAATGGTTGAATAATTGAAAAATTAGATTATTCAGGAATACA